TAATGTATTTCATGAATCTAAGTGGAATAAGCAAAGTGGATTCCTTGTTGGTTAGTCGAGTTCCAATGAAAACCACACAATTGAAGGAAATGTCCGAATTTGCTATTTAGAAAATCAATAAACTAAGGTTTTGTCGTTCTAGATATCGGATTCAACGGAAACAATTACAGCAGTAGGGGGGGGGAAATCAAAAAACAAGTCGAGCAAAATTATACAAAGTTATATACAAGTTGCTACCCCCCCTTAGTCTTTCTTTAATTGAATTTCGTTTGATTAGACGGAAGTTACTTAAAAACTTCCGCTTTCTTTAAAAGATTCTGAACAGTTCCTGTGGGTTGAGCACCTTTTTCAAGGAAATATAGAATAAGAGGAACGTTTAAATAAGTTTGATTCTTCATTGGATCATAAAACCCCACTTTTCTAAGATCTTTTCCTTCTCTTCGGGATCGAACATCAATTGCAACGATTCGATAGACGGCTCATTGGGATAGATGTAGATGACCAACACCCCCCCTAGAACCGTATAGGAAGTTTTCTCCTCGTACGGCTCGAGAAAAATGATTTGCTTCGAAGTTTTGTCTATGTATGCAATTCTAATAAATTAAATGACAAATGGGCCTAGAAAATCAATTAGACTCTGATTTCAGTCTTTTTTCCTTCCTGAAAATGAAAAAGAAACCATTCGTACTCATAACTCAAGTTGGATAACTCTCAAATAGCTCAAAGGAAAAATCTTTAGTCACTTTCATTTATTGAGTGGTCTTTAACCCCTTTTGTTTTGTTTGTCTTTTGTCTCGTTTCAAATTCTATTTGGATTCTTTAGTCTGATCCAATTAGTGAGACTATCGAGACAATTAAAAAGGTCTTTCCTTGTTCTTAGATCCTTTATCCTTATTTTAAATCATTGGGTTTAGACATTACTTCGGTGCTTCTTAATCCTTTCAAAGTGGCAGCAACATACCCCTTTTTTGATTTCTTTCTATCAAAGAATCCTACGGACAGTTGATTCATGTGTGATACACTTTGAATCGAAAAAGTTTGCTAAATTCTAACAAGTCTTGCTTTTGAATTGGAAACTTGCTCGAATTGGATCCTTTCGATTTCTATATATGGAAGATACGTTTACGAAGTTGTTCCGATTAATTGGCATTAACCCTAGATCCTTGCCCCCGAGAAATGAATTAATCCTTTCTACTCGAGCTTCATCGTGGACTATTTACAACCCAACAAAAAATCGAGTGTAACAGAACAAACAATGTCGAGCCAAGAGCACTCTCATCCTTAGATAAATAGATAAATCGAAAATGGTGGATGGAAAAATCCACAACGGATCGTGTCCTTCAAGTCGCACGTTGCTTTCTACCACATCGTTTCAAACGAAGTTTTAACATAATATTCCTCTAATTTGGAACCGGTATGGAATTGATTCAATTATGGAATCATGAATAGTCATTGGTTCAGTTGTACATAGACATCGTAATCTAGGCTTTTTCTTCTATATATGATAATATGATATGAAATATGATAATATGATATGAAACGATTTTTCTGAAAAAGTCTTAGCAAGACAGCATCTTTCACATACATAAATAATATATAGATAATAGCAAGAAATCGAAATATATAAACGAATAACTTTTTTAATCTGCATCTTCAAGTGACTCAACAGGATAGATTAAACGATTTCCTACTTTTTGAGTACCAAATAAAGATTCCACTTACAAGCAATCATTAAAAATATTTAATAAAAATAGTTCTAATTGAAATTGAAAAAGTTTCCTATTTAGACATCATTATTTAATTTGAAGAAAATTGGACAATAAGCATGACGCTTGATCTTCATAGGAAGATAAGTCTTTCTTTTTGAATTGACTCATCACTTTTAAATAGATAAAAGAAAAGAAAAACGAAATCCAATTTTTTTTCACGAGATGGATAAAAAATGATCTAAGTTAAGATTTGAATCTTTATTCTTTTCGTCTGATTACGAAAATCAAATTACGAAAATCAAAAAAATAAGGAGGGTTTTTCGTATCTATCAGATAGACTGAAGAGTTGTCACTGTTATAGATATTCTATAATATAGAATTTAAATAATTTAAGGTATCAAAAATCTTTTTCACAAAAACCGAAAAATTATTGTCATTGAAATAGAACGATACATACCATATAAGCGAAATATTTCCTCATTTTATATATTTTAGATGATATATATTTATAGATTTTGTTTAACATGGGATTAAATAATATTTCACAATAATCGACTCTTATCATAAAGTGAATAAAAGGGTGATAGGGGAAATCACCCCTGCCTCAATTGTTCTGTAGATTTCCAATTTTTACTTAGAACCAAACACGAAATACCTAAATAAAATGAGATTCAAAGAAAATATATCGGCTCCATAACATATTTCTATATGATATGTAACTTGATCATTTGTTAAAAAGATTCGAACAGACACAGATATTAAAATGAATACGGATTTACTCCTATCCACTG